ATATATCATCGAATTTAAATATCAGAATAGCTGATATAGTCATGATTCAAGGGGTCAGGTCCACTTACATTTTTTTAATATTAACACTATCCGTATTATCCGCTGAAAAAAAAAGAAGACTAATACTTTATTTTCATGAAAAAGCCCTTTATCGGATTTGAACCGATGACTTACGCCTTACCATGGCGTTACTCTACCACTGAGTTAAAGGGGCCCTATTCAATTCATGAATTAGCCATTTTCTATTATGAGTCTACTACATATATGTATATATGCAGTAGACTCATAATAGAAAAAAAATTTTGTATTTACCTAGAAAGTGGGTCAAATTTTTCTCGTTTTTGAATTTTCTGGCTTAGTGCGAGATAGTGATAGGCATATTCTATTGTATCTCAACGATAAAGGAAGCAATGAGTGAAAATGGAAGAAAATAAATTAAATGAAACTAAATGGGGTTTTACCTCCCCTACCCCTTTTTCTGTCCGGCTAACCATTGCCTGAACTAAAGGAATCCTATACTTCCTTTCGTTATATCGAATAGTATGGGATGCTTCATGAATGAAGCATCAACCCCCCCAAAAATGTTATGATTCTATAGAATCATAACATAGAAAGACTCTTCGGATCTAGCCATACCATTAGATTATATTGACAATTCCAAAAAACTGTTCATACTATCATCATAGTATGATGACGGTCGGGCGGATATGCCCCCATCGTCTAGTGGTTTAGGACATCTCTCTTTCAAGGAGGCAACGGGGATTCGACTTCCCCTGGGGGTAGGGTACTACAAAAGGAAGTTGATCATGGATTATCAATAAGCCTAGAATGAATTCTTCCTGGGTCGATGCCCGAGCGGTTAATGGGGACGGACTGTAAATTCGTTGGCGACATGTCTACGCTGGTTCAAATCCAGCTCGGCCCAAAAAATCACCGCTCCATGAGTATAATATAACCAATTTGTCCTACAGAAAAGAAATGCTTGATCTGTAGAAATGAAGGAAAAGGGTCAATTTTTTTGCTCTATTTATATTTTTTTCTCATCTCATTGAAAGGTTGATTATCCACTTTTAACAATAAAAAAAAAGAATCACTAGTTACTAATAATCCGCGGCACTCTCGCTAAAGCCCGTGTTTATGTGGATATGATATCACTATATCATTCGTGTATCTGTTACGTTACAACATGACAATTCTTATGAAACCATAAGAATATGTATGCTATACACCTTGCTGGGATTGTAGTTCAATTGGTCAGAGCACCGCCCTGTCAAGGCGGAAGCTGCGGGTTCGAGCCCCGTCAGTCCCGAACTAGGATCCGATGAATTTCTCAATTCATTTCTCTATTTTTCGCGAAAGGGAAGAGGGGGAGCCGAATCGAATCCCCGGTGCGGGGAGGGGCATTTTTTTCTTTTGTTTCGCATTTATCTGATGATAAATATGGGAATTTCCATTTCTTTTCCTAGTTCTTTCCCTAGTACTGATTGATAAGGGAGAGACATATGTCGATTAATCGGTAGTATTGCTATATTCAGTATTTTTTGTTCGAATATTTGATTTTTTATACTTAATCCTTTCTTTTTCCATCTCACTTATACTGTTTGTATCTGTGTATGACCCAGACAATACCAGTCATATGATACCTCATAATTTTATGTACATAATTCTATGTATATGTATGTATTAAGTAGGGAAGTTGTATTGTATAAGGAAGATAGCTAATAGGTTATAGAAAAGAAAAAGTGGAAAAAGGGTATGAAAATCTAATGATTGATGTGTATTTCTGATCAAATCAAAAATATCATTTTTGATTTAGTATGATAAAAGATCTTTCCTTTCTATGTTATACTACTACTATATTAATTATTGAATTTTCGACGATGAATTGATTTGATAGATCAGAAATTGTTATTCATAATATTGATCTGATTCAGTATCATCGGGATGCAATTAATCCCGTTGCATTTGCAGGAGTCAAATTTATCATCTCTATGGGATTAGATCCCGAGTTATTGCGAAACAAAAGAAGATTAGATTATGGAAGTCAATATTCTCGCACTTATTGCTACTGCACTGTTCATTCTAGTTCCTACTGCTTTTTTACTTATCATCTATGTAAAAACAGTCAGCCAAAATGATTAATTTGAATGAAACTTGAATTATTATTAGTTCTTATCGATGATTCAAGAAATGAAAGAAAGGGATTCAAACTCTAAATCTTAAATGAAATGATTAGGATGGAATCAGAAGTATCGTAGTAAGTATCTAAGCTGGTGTGGTAGAAAGAACTATATATATAGTTCTTTCTACCACACCAGCTATAGTATTGTTTTTATTATTAATATATATAGATCAAATTACAATATGTATGTACATATATTAGATGTACATATAGATAGCACTCTATTTCTTTTAGTTTGATTTCCCATCTCAAGAAGTCATTGATTGAACAATTAACGGATGATCCGCGGAGTTAAGTTATACAGTAACTTCTTCGGATTTGTAAAAGGAGTAGAGCATACCCTGTCCATTTTTCATGCTTAAACATGAGATGAATCAAAAAAAGCATAAAAACTTTTCTAGTAGTCTAAAACAAATGTTAAATGTGTGATATGTGGATCACTCAACAGAAGAAAGATCTAATTTTATTATGTGTCGGATCTCTTTGGCCAATCACTAATCGCTTCGTTTCCGATAGAAAGAAAATAGGTATTGTCGTAATAGCAGAACGACTTTCTTTTAGAAAGGTAAAAGAAAAAGGGAAATAAATAAAAAAAAAAAGAGTATTAGTTTTTCTTATTGTAATATCCATAATTATGATAAGAGCTGATTCACTAAAATAGAATATTTAGGAAAAATTAGGTTGGAAAAAATCGCCTATCATGCGTAGATTTGAGTTTCGAAATACAATTATGGTAATCATTCATTACTGTATTCCAGTACAATTTGGAAGACATTTTTCTTTTTTTAGGGCTTCGCAAAATGATCAATAAAGAATTGATACGGTTCGATTGAGCAATTAGTAGTGCCCAACCCTAGAGTCCACTCCTTCCCCATACTACAAGTGAAAGGGAAAATGTAAAGACTACCATTAAAGCAGCCCAAGCAAGACTTACTATATCCATGTGAATTATGTCCCCTATTTCTATGAAGGAATTATTCTATTATTGATTAATAATCATAGCAGAATCAATGGCGCAGAGTCAAAATAGGTAAGACTATTTGTTGATGAACCAATTCAATGAATACACTCGTAACAAGTTTCTATATTTTAGGGTTTCTGGTAAAATCAGGAAGCATTTAGTACAAATACGATGATACACACGCCTTCTCCTTGGAAATAGCAAAGGAATGCTTCTATATGGAGCATGTAAGAATAGTAAGACCTATTGTTTGTTTTGATATTAATGCCTTTCCTTACTAAGCAAAAAGCATAAAAATATACCATCACGATAGATAACTATCTATCAGATACCTCTATTTCCTATTTGATCTAAGCTTACTGTCTTTCTTTCTGTGAAAGAATCAGGAGAACCCACCACCACTATTAATTAATACATTCTTTTTTTTTTTCAACTTTAACCTTTACTCTTTTAATACCAGACGGGGTCACGAGACACTACTTTGAATAAGGGTAATTTAAGAGATCTTGTTATTATAGTCTTTCGTATAATCTCTTCTTCAATTATAGTAGCAAAAACAGGGTGTCCCTTAGGAACCTTTGGATACCGAGATTTCCGACCTTAGTTCTGAATTCCGGAATTGACTCTCACCATTTATTTGATTTTTCAATTGAATCAAATAAATGGTGAGAGTCAATCATTAAATTAATAAGTGAGAGTTGCTTCATCCCTATTGATACCGATTTGGGCTACACCTAAATTTTGAGAAAAAAAAAAATGACAGTCTTTTATAAAACCTACGCCATGGGTTATCAAAATCGAGTATTGACGCGCCCACTTAGTCCTTTGCCTCTGCTTCTTGCTCCGCAAGAATTCGTCGAATTAGATCGGCACAAGATAGTAAAGAAATCAAAAATCTTTTGTTAATCAGGCGACACCCGGATTTGAACTGGGGATAAAGGATTTGCAGTCCCCCGCCTTACCACTTGGCCATGCCGCCAAATTCGGTGCAAAATGGATAAAAATATTATCTATATTCTAATTCTATTACTCATTCCTTTTTTTATCTTGAATACCATTGTACTTATCCTTTTTTAAAAATAAATTCCTGTTTTTTATTGGATCTAGTTTAGATTCTTCTCTTCGATTGATTGTATCTTAAAATATACATCGCTTAAAAACATCCCTTCTCTTTTCTATTGAGAGTAGAAAAAATGGATTTCCGGTCACAGACTGCAAAATTCAGGACAAATTGGAACCATTAACAATTTACTTTGAATTAGCGAACGATTCTTCCATTTTTATCTCCAATGAAATTTTGTTTCATTGAATGGCAAAAGAAAATCAAATTGATTTATGACTAATCAGTATTCATTTTTTTTTTTCAATAATCAATCCTTTTCAATTTCAATTATAATAACATATATGTGTATATGTAAACCCCAGAACAGAAATTGTTACCCAGATACCAAACCGGATCTCTCTCTTATGTACATATCCCTATAGAGAATCCCCCTGTTTCAATTTTTCATTGAATATATTGAATAGAAAATACAAATTTTGATGGAGTGTGACTCACGTTGTCCCAAGTGAAATTACAATAAAAGATGTGATATATGGATAAAATGGATAGCCGTATCAGCATGTACTTAATAAAATAAATACAATAAATACTATTCTTATTATATTTTATATTTATATTACGCAATTCAATCATATTCTATAAATTCCACTGACTACCACCGCGAATTCTTTTTTGAACATGAAATTGAGTGTGTTAAAAAAAAAGGAAACTCTATACTACTTCTGATTATTCTGTCTTTATCTCATTCATAGAGAGGAGATCGAATTTCGAACTCATTTCTTTTTTTGGTACCC